GGAATGTGTCATCCCCCCTTGTCTTGATTCTCCTCTTGTCTCTTCTTTGACCAGTGGCAATTGACTTATTTTATTAAACCGGGTATTCCGGTCGAGAAATTCCTTTTGAATCACTTTCTAGTAATCCGGTAATAAAGGCAATCGACGGTACAGGGATATTCTTCGCATCTAGGAAGAAAGGACGAGCGGTTACTTTAGCAGCGGATATGGCGACAACAGCGGATACGTTCTAAACCGATTCTTTTCTTTCACAACTTATTCTATTACCCCCGGTTCACTTCACTCCCTAAAGGCGGATTAAGACTAAGGCTACTCTCGGGTTTCTTCCATCGATTTTTTCCTTTCTCCCATGGGTCTTTCTCTCAGGGGCACCAACCGACCTCTCATCGATCTCAATCTCCCCCCTGCTGAGGCACAAGAACACTTTTAAAAAATGAACTTTATGGAATGGTTCTTCCTCGCCATGTATCCAGTATAAGTTCCTTTTGATCCTCCATTCCAATTGACAAGTACCATCTTTTTCCTGAAACTTTTAGAAAAATGGGCTTAGACATTTACGCTTGTTTGCTATCTATTGTTGTAGGTCTGGCTTTATGTATTAAGGTTTTTCGGGAGACCGATTTGAAGCAAGACAAGCTTTTGTTAAAAAACTATCTTGCTAAGGCGAGTCACTTAGAAAGAATAGGAGGATTTTTCTTTTTTCTAATTTTTTCGACTTTCCTAATTCCGTCATAGCCCACTGCGACGGAAGAAGAGCTTTCTCGTCTTCACCTGGCCCAGCGAATTTCAATCCACCGATTGAGCAGCCCGTTCCCGAGCAAGCGCCCAAAATACCACAGGCTGTTCACGTTCCGGATATTCCTTTATTGGAACACCCCCTTCTCTCCGATGACGAGCGGAGGGTAGAACTCTCTCGCCGATTAGCCTTTTATTTCAAAGGACGGGATTCTCGAGTAAGGGATTTCTTGGAGATACTAGAATTACAAATACTAATTGAAAGACGCGTCGAGGCCGCCTTAGTTCATGAGGGAAGGGAGTCCATCCCGTCTCTATCCAAAACCATCGCTCTCAGATACGTGAATATAGTCTTGGGACAGATACGTCGCCACGGACGTTTCGGTCCTATCTAAAATAGAAGAGAATGGCACGCGATAAAGTGTTCTCTAGGGTGGATGACGCTCGCCGAAGGCAGAATCCTCTATTATGAGATGAGGCACTTCGATTCGAATAAAAAGAAGACTAGTTGGAGATTCCATCTATAAGGAATGGAAGGCCATGGTCGAGGCAAGACATTCATTAAGTGAAGGGTGCGGTTGGCCAAGGGAAGGGGGAGGCGAGGTGGGCCCGCTCTTTTTTCCCGCTTTCAGGCGGAGGTAGCGATGTGGCATACAACATTTCATTTTTCTTATTTTTTATTGTTTTTGCAGCGAAGGTGAAGATACCCACTCCGCGGTAGATTCGAACGTTTTCATGGTCCGTCGGTGTGCTCATATTTATCTTTGACCGAGCTCAGATAATTTTATTGTTCGGTCGTTCAGAGATGTAGGAGTTGCCGCTCTTTAGTTCATCTTTCGGTAGAACAAGGCCACCTTTAAGTGGGTTCGACTCCCACAGGAGCGCACATTGCCAATCTAATTGGTACTTTCCTTTTATTGATTCTTAGTTCTTGCTGTTAATTACTGATTCTTTAGCGATGTAAAGCCATCAGGCAGTAGGCAAGGGAACGGCTGTCTCGGTATTCGTTCTTTCATCAGTGACTGAGAGTAAGGGCTAGTGATCAATAAGACTAGTGGGGAACTTTTCGTAGTAAGCAACTCTCTTTATAAAGCTCTTTCTTTATCGAAGTAAAGAGTAGTTCCTCTTGTTCCTATTCTCCGATTCCGAATCTGATCTGATCTGATCCCGAACTCCAGAATAAGTATTTAGGGCTCTGTAGAGCGTTAGAATGCATCTTCTGGTCCTCATGTATTCCCCCATCTGATTCGTTAAACGTTGGTTTTTCAGTGAGAAGATCGCTGTCTGCTGGGATCTAGTCCATGAAAGACAGACCTTTTCTGCTATAGAGCCAATATGATCGTATTGATCCTTCCTTGAAAGAATCGCAAACAAAGAGTCAATTGCTTATTAGGTAGCAAACAGGAAAAGCAAACAAAAGGGTACTCGGTCAATCCTTTATAAGGAGCTTAGCTTCCCAACCATTGAACCGAACAACCCGGTGATTCCTCTTCCATCAACAGCTCTCCCGCTTTCCACGGGGAACTACTTTTCATAGGCCGATCCGAATTAGGCTTAGGCTTTTTAGGTCTTCTACGCGCAGGCATACCCTTTATTTCTTCTAACTAGGGTGGGGACATGGATCTTTCATTACTTATTTGTGCTATCCCTGCCATGAAAAAGACTTATATTAGTATACCGACCCCTCCCTTACTCAACAGCCCCTTGTGAAGTACACTTCCTTAAGTCAAGTACACTCCTTTAGTCTCGGTTTTCAACTACTTTA